GGATTCACATCTCTTACAACCAACACAGTCTTCCGTTCTTGGAGCCGAAGCTATTTGCTTAGCTTTACATCCGCCCCAAGGTATCATTTCTAATACATCTGTGGGGCAAGCTCGGACACATTGAGTACACCCTATACATGTATCATAAATCTTTACTGAATGTGACATTGGATCTATAATTTTTTTTAAGACTATAAATTTCCGATCGAGTAAATTTGTAAATGAATTATATATTTAGATACCAGATGAGTCAATAATTTATCAGACTTTTTATAATCAATCTACGTTCAGATTAACTCATGCGATAGGGCCAAGATACTTTGATTTTTTATGTTTTCGTAAACATGATCATGTATTACGTCTCATACAGATAATTTGACTTGATGAATATCATAATTTATCTGATAAATAAATACTACTTATTCAACAAATTCGATTGATTGATACGAGTTGATTTTCTGTTACGATAAATTGACGAAACAATAGCTGGTCCAATAGCTGCTTCAGCGGCTGCAATAGCTATAACAAAAATTGAGAAAATATTCCCTTTTAATTGGCGACTATCAAAAAAATCAGAAAATGTTACGAAATTCATATTAACTGCATTCAGTATAAGCTCAAGACACATAAGGGCTCTAACCATATTTCGGCTCGTGATCAATCCATAGATACCGATAGAAAATAAATAGGCACTTATAACAAGTACATGTTCGAGCATGATTGACCAACTCCTTATCAATTCCGATTCATTTCAATATGAACAAAAATTTAATAGATTCAATTCAATTGACAAAAAAAAAGTACAGAACAAGGGAATATATTGGGAATCGATCGAATAAAAGAATTTTTATTTTAGCCAAAAACAATCTTCAAATGGGGATGTGTATGATAGATAACATAGAACAAAGTTTAATTTATGCTATTTCTAAGGATTTATTACTGGCGAGCCACGGCAATTGCGCCGATCAAAGCAGCTAAGAGAATGATCGAAATGAGTTCAAATGGAAGAAAAAAATATGTTGATAAATAAATTCCAATTTGTTGACTATTACTTATCAAATCTTGCTCTAGAATCTGGTTTGATCGTGTAGTCCAAATAATCCCATACCATGACGTATCTACAATAGTAGTCATTAGTGAAACAAAAATACTTGTACAAACCAGAAAAGTAAATCCACTCCCAACGGTCCAAAGATTAAAATCTTTGGAATATTCTGAACCCTTCATGAACATCACAGCAAATATGATTAAAACATTTATAGCTCCCACGTAAATCAGAAGTTGCGCAGCAGCTACAAACTGTGCGTTTGCTAGAATATAGAATAAGGATATAGAAACAAGAACCAGTCCCAATGAAAAAGCAGAATAAATGGAGTTGTTAAATAATAGTACTCCCGTACTTCCTAATATAAGACCTGATCCCAACAAGACTACAAGAAAATCATGTATCGGTCCAGGCAAATCCATTATATGTAGTAAAAAAAGAGATAAATAAATCGAAATGTTTTTCATGACCTTATTGATCTGACCAGGAAAAAAAATGGATAATCAATTCCTAATTAAATCTTAAGGGGTGTGAATTAATGTAGGTACAATTATTGGATTAATCGTAGTCTTGATCTGAAAGAGTAGAGTAGTTCGAAACTATCTATTTCGAAATAGATAGTTTCAATCAAAATAAAGTTTGAATTCTCATGAATCAATAGTTTGGATTTGTAGGTAGTGACCAAACAAACAAAACGAAAGAAACCTCATTTCTTTAGATCAAAACGGAACCTTAGTAATTTCCAATTATTCTTTAATCAAGGGATTTACTTATTTTAGACTTAAATTTGAGGCGAATTCAAAATTGTTCTAATTGTATAATCATCAACTACTGACATTGGTAAACGACCCAAAGAAATTTGATTATAATTCAATTCGTGACGATCATAAGTAGAAAGCTCATATTCTTCAGTCATTGATAAACAATTTGTTGGACAATATTCAACGCAGTTACCACAAAATATACAGATCCCGAAATCAATACTGTAATTAAGCAATCGTTTCTTTCGAATATCCGTTTCCAATTTCCAATCAACAACGGGGAGATCTATAGGACATACACGAACACATACTTCACAAGCAATGCATTTATCAAATTCAAAATGGATTCGACCGCGGAAACGCTCCGATGTGATTAATTTTTCGTAAGGATATTGAATAGTTACAGGCAAACGATTTGCATGGGATAAAGTAATCATGAAACTTTGACCAATGTACCTTGCAGCTCGTACTGTTTGTTGACCATAATTCATGAACCCAGTTACCATAGGGAACATATTGTAATATCTCTAAAGAATTTTATGTTTGTTTCTTTCTCTTGTTTGAGCAAGTCGTGAATATAGAATATGGTATTCCTTTACAGTGAAAAGAGTTGAAAGGAAGTTGTTAATAATAGATTACCGAGAGATATAGGTAAAAGAAATTTCCATCCTAGATTTAATAGTTGGTCTATTCTTAGTCGGGGTAAAGTCCATCTTGTTGTTATAGAAATGAACAAGAACAAATAAGTTTTAGCTAATGTAATAAAGATACTAATTGTCATTCCAAAGACTTCATACGCTTTATTTATTTCAAAAAGTTCATAACCGAATATGTATGGAATAGAGATATCCCAACCACCCAAGTAAAGAACTGTTACAAATAATGAAGAAACTAATAGATTTAGATAGGAAGCAACATAAAATAAACCAAATTTTATACCCGAATACTCGGTTTGATAACCCGCTACTAATTCTTCTTCTGCTTCTGGTAAATCAAAAGGTAATCTCTCGCATTCTGCTAAGGAAGAAATTAGAAAAATAACAAACCCGATAGGTTGACGCCACAAATTCCACCCCCAAAAACCATATTTTGATTGAGCCTCAACTATATCAACTGTACTCGAACTGTTAGATAATCATAGTCGGCAATAACATCACTGTTCTCATCGCTATTACAGAACCGTACATGAGATTTTCACCTCATACGGCTCCTTGAGGGCCATAAATAAATCTAAGGAGCGTGTCGGGATTATTTATCTTGATATGTCTTTTTTGTAGAATAGTATAGGATAAAAATCTATCGTGTGTCCCCAAATTAACCCAATAGAATTCTGTCTGTTCTAATAATAAAGAAAAAGGGTACTTCTGAATTGATCTCATCCTTTAATAAAAAAAAAAATTCTTTGTTGAGTAATAACTTAATTCTTCACTAAAATACTATTTATTATAAATTTCAATAACCCATCGTTTTCAATTACGAAAAAAAAAAAGGCTATTCCTATTCCATTAGTTCATGAATTCGGACACGAATTCTATCTCTATGAATAGGGATATAGTAATAGATGGAGATAAGAAAGAATAAAAAAGATCTCTTTTTTTGTTGTAATTGGATTCTTTCCATTTGTTTTTTTCGTTCCTATTCTTCTTTCTGAGAAAAAGGGGACTTACTAAATAAGGGATTATTTCGTTTCCGATAGTCATTTATTTAATGAGTGGATAGGCGCATACTCTGGATCGGAATTGTGGGGAGTACTGCCTGATCATTTCTACAAACTTAAAGCCCCAATTCGTATTCTTTTTATATTATGCATTTTGCAAAAATGTCCTTCTCTCTCTTTTGGATAATTTTGCAAATCTCCATTACTAATCCTTTGTATATCTTGGTGTTTCTAACCATCCACTCATTTTTGCTCAATCGGCCGTGTTATGGTAATACATATATGGTAGTACATACAAATAATAGTGAAAACTCAATACGGTTGATCTTTTGAGTCCGCTTCAAGACAGGATGACTAGTCAACCAATTTTGGGATAAAGGCTCTCGTACGCCTATGTTTATTTCTGCTTAATCTTATACATAGAAAATGAGACTCAATATTTTGACTGCTAATTTTGATTTATATAAGCTGTTTTCTTTCACTCATATAACTATCTGATTTAGTTCATTAATCCGAATAATGAATATAAAAATGAAGATATCTATTCAATTCACCCCTTTTCTCGAAAAAAAAAAAAAGTGGGAGAAGTTTAGGTCTTAACGAATCACACGTAGAGATATTGATAATACACATAGAGTTAATGGTATTTCATAACTAATTGATTGAGCAGCAGCTCGTAGACCACCTAAAAAGGAATATTTATTATTGGATCCATATCCTGACATAAGAAGTCCGATGGGAGCAACACTTGAAATGGCAATCCATAAAAAAACACCGATATGGAGATCGGATAAAACAAGGCGATAACCAAAAGGAATTACTGAATAGCTTAGTAAAATTGATATGACTGCTATGGATGGGCCGATACTGAATAAACGAGTATCACCTCTAGATGGAAGCAGATTTTCTTTAAAAAGTAGTTTTGTACCATCTGCTAAAGCTTGAAGAACTCCCAAAGGACCAGCATATTCAGGTCCAATTCGTTGTTGTATCCCTGCGGATATTTCTCTTTCTAACCATACAATTACTAGTACGCCTATTGTGATTCCCAATACAGTAGTCAAAATAGGGACAAGCACCCATAGAATTCCATAGACTTCTTTTAAGAATTCCAATCTAGAAAAAGAATTGATATCTTGTACTTGTGGTGTATCAATTATCATTTTAACGATCAACTTCTCCCATAATGATATCTATGCTACCTAGTATTGTCATAATATCAGCCAATTTCATTCTTTTAACTAACTGAGGAAGAATTTGCAAATTGATAAAACCCGGCGGGCGGATTTTCCATCTCCAAGGAAAACCGCCCTGATCCCCTATCAAAAAAATGCCCAATTCCCCTTTTGGGGCTTCGACTCTCACATAAAGTTCTTGTTTCGCCAACTCAAAAGTTGGCGAAGGTTTTTTACTAATGAATCGATATTCAAAGTCATTCCATTCCGGAGACCTTCCTCGATCAAAACATCGTATTTCTAAATTCTCATAGGGCCCCCCTGGAATTCCTTCCAAAGCTTGTTGAATTATTTTTATGGATTCCGTCATCTCACCAAGTCTGACTAAATAACGAGCTAATGAATCTCCTTCTTTTTGCCACTGAACTTCCCAATCAAATTCGTCATAACACTCATAATTATCAACTTTACGAAGATCCCATGGTATTCCGGAAGCTCGCAGCATTGGTCCTGATAACCCCCAATTTATTACTTCTTCTCCACAAATAATGCCTACTCCCTCAACTCGTTCTAAAAAAATAGGATTTTGGGTAATAAGTTTTTGATATTCAGCAACCTCTGTCAAAAAATAATCGCAGAAATCCAAACATTTATCTATCCAGCCATGAGGTAGATCAGCCGCGACTCCCCCGATACGAAAAAAATTATGCATCATTCTCATACCGGTGGCTGCTTCGAATAGATCATATACTAATTCTCTTTCTCTGAAAATATAGAAGAAGGGAGTCTGTGCGCCAATATCCGCCATAAAAGGGCCAAGCCATAACAGATGAGAAGCTATACGACTCAACTCCAACATAATTACTCTGATATAGCTGGCTCTTTTAGGTACTTGAATATTTCCCAACTGTTCTGGACCATTTACGGTTATTGCTTCTGTGAACATAGTAGCTAAATAATCCCAACGTGTTACATAAGGTAGATATTGTATAATTGTGCGGTTTTCTGCAATTTTTTCCATCCCTCTGTGTAAATAACCCAATATTGGTTCACAGTCAATGACATCTTCACCATCCAAAGTAAGGATGAGTCGAAGAACACCGTGCATTGATGGGTGGTGAGGTCCCATATTGACTACCATGAGGTCGTTTCTTGTAGCTGGTCCATTCATAAGTTTTTCCTCGATTCATTTTTCCATGAATTGCTGAAAATGAAAATAAGTTCATAAAAATTCAAGATCTAATAAATCAAATAATTCAAAATGACTTTGTTAAATTACTGAGTTTTTGACTCCCGAATATCCAATTGATTAATTAATTCTTTATAACGCATTATATTTTTCTTTGATAAATAAGAAAGTAATCGTTGGCGTTTTCCCAGAATTTTACGTAGACCTCTTTGCGATAAATAGTCTTTTTTGTGCAATTTCAAATGTGAAGTAAGTCTTCGTATCTTATTGGTGAAACTGAATACTTGAAATTCAACGGATCCCCCATTTTCTTTTTTTTCTTCTTGCGAAATAACTGAGCTGAATGAATTTTTTACCATAAAATGAAATTGCCTTCCCCTCCTTTTTTCTTTTTTTATAAATTATTATTGATCAGTAATAATAATGTTACTCATTTTAATTTGATATACACAATAATCTGAATTTCATGAAGAATTTCTATTCTTTTTTTTTTTTTTTAGCAATCCAATTTTAAAAAATGGATTCAGATAGGTATACAAAAGGATGGTATATTTCTGCACGCACAAAAAATATTTAGACTTAAAACTTAAATTTTAATTAAATAAGAATATTTTCTTGATTCATTTCTAAATCGAATAGATACGTCATTGAATTAAATTTCAATTAATATAATCTAGCAGAATGTAACACAGTGCCATATGTGTATTTCTTTGTCTTCATATACCGTATACGGTACGGGAAATATAGAAAAAATGTAGCATTAACGAATTTTCAATTGTGGATACATATGGATCCTTAGCATACTAAAACGACTGCTATTATTGGTATCAAACCAATAACGATTCATACAAGCTAAATCTTCTAATCGATAATTGGGCCAAAGAAAGAGCTTTAATTTATTTAGTTTATTTTTATATCTATCAAGATGTTTGTTTTTATCTAAAACTTGATCACGAGTTTTCACCTTATTTCCATTGTAAAATGCTGTATTTCTATGGATATCATTTCTATTCTGAGAATTGAAACAAATTAAAATTCTGAACTCTCTACGACCTCTAGGGGATAAGATATTTTCCGGAACAAGCAAATCATAATGATTGTTGGCTCTATTTTCATTCGTTTTTTGATGTATTGCAATGGATTCAGTAAAACTCTTCTTATCAGGATAGCCTTTTTGGTTATATCTTTGATTAATTTGGTACTTATTTTTATGAACTAATGAAATACCTATGGTTTGAGACATAATAAATTGTCCATCATTTTTTACAGATAGACGAACCGGTTCGATAATCAATATTCCCCTTTTCATTAATTCTGTAAGAGTTAAATCCTTCTGAACTATCAGAATATCCAGACTCATTTCTCTCCTTTGAATAGAGGATATAGCAATTTCTCTGGGATTTATCAGTCTAAGCAGGAGACAATATACTTTGATGTTATTGATCATTCTTTGATTTAAGGAATCATCCCATCTCAATTGAAAACGAAAATATCTTTTTAGGAAGAAATCAAGTTCCGCTTCCGTGGTTTTCTTGTATTGCTTTTTATTTATACGTTTTTTCACATCTGCTCCTGCGGAATCTTCTTGAACATATTTTTTGTGGTTTGAGAGAGCTGATTCAAGATCCTCTTCGGCCACGGATTCCTTTTCTCCTTTATTTCTATTTTCAGTTTTTTCCTTCGCTAATATCAAAAGAGAGCTTTGTTTCTTTCCAATTCGTTTTTTATTTTTACTAATGATTTCATTTACATTCAAATTGAAAAGAAGTGATTTGATTGGTATGATCCACGGGTTAATCTTATATGCATTATAAAGTATCAAAAATTCTGGAAAGAACCAAAGTTCCAGATTCGATATGGAATTATTTAGTATTTCTTCATTCATTCTCATCCAATCAAAAAATATTTTTTTTTTATTGTTGGATGGGTGGATGTCTTGATCTTGATTAATTGTGAGATAAAAATAATCTTTCTTATCGATTTTTTCAATTATTTGAAAATTATTAACCCCAGTTTTAGTATTTTTATTACTGTTTGTGTCAGCCTCAATATTCACCCAAGCTCCAATATCGGCCTTATTTTTAAGACAAAAATGCAGCATTCTCCAATCAAAATATTTTCTATCCGGATTTTTTTCCAGATCTATAATATAATCTTCTACTAGATAATTATTCATAGGGATACCTGTCAGTATATCAAAAAATTTCCATTTATCCGTGTTGTACTTATAGGAAATTTCTTGATTATTTTTTACTTGTACTGGTAATTCATAAATATATGAATCTTTATTATCTTCATAATTAATGGATTTATATGATAAAAGATCATATATATATTTTTTTTTTATATTATCCTTTTTATTCAGTAATGAGAATGAGTAGTGTGTTTCAAAATTATTTTGTTTTTTGTAATCAATTAATTGGTTAAAATCTTCATTTTTTGTCATACGATCTTGATTTACTCTATTTCGCCATTTTTGTGGTAGTAATTTGGACCATTTAATCGGATATAAATCGTAGTGATAATGACCCCTTAACCAGTTTTTCCATTGATTCATTCCAGAATTTTGAAGATTCTTTTGTTTTAAGTCGGAATGTAATATGTCTTGTGCTCCAACAACGTCAACAAAATAATCCTGTATTTCATTCTTAAGAAAAAGAGATGTTCCGTGATATTGAAAGACGGGTCTTAACTTAGATAAGTTAATAAGTTGTGTTTGTGATAATTTGTAAAATAAATATGCTTGCGACAAGTACGATAAGTCCGAAAAGATCTTTTCATTCTTATTACTAATATTGGAAAGTGACTTTTTTATAGTTGAAATAAAGTGAATTATACTTTGATTTGTTTTATCAATTGTTTCTTGATTTGCTTCATTATTGGAAATGTATTTAGGAATTTTTTTTTTTATTGAATGACTAAAAAGTTGTACATTCAGCCTTGGGATATTAATTATACGTTGAAAGATATCTATATATATGTTTTCAACGAAAAATTTTAGAAAATGATGCGATTTACGAATTAATCGTACATTTCTTTTTTTTAATATCTTAAAAATATTTTTGTCAGATTCTAATATTTTATCATCATAACTTATTTTGTTAGGACTAATATTTATTTCGGGATTTAGAAACTCTTTTTTCGTGTCTTTTCTAATTTTTTCAATTTGTTTTAGTATTGTGTTTGTTCTCTCAGTCAGATCTTTCGTTTTTTTTTCTCTCAATGAAAAATTTGTCCAATCCATAGATCTAATTATAATGGACGAGCCGTGGATCATTCGATTACTTATTAGCGAATTTTTTTCTTTTTTAGCTTCATTCAACTCGTATATTTCTTTCAATTCAAATAATCTAATTGGGTTTCTTTGTGAAAGTTCTTTTATGATTTGTTTGATAAATAAAATATTTTTTATGACCCATTTTTTTGTTTCTTTTGAGATATTTAGAAACAATTTTGTTTTTTCTTTTAAAACTCGTAGAAGTATAAAACGCTTTTTTTTCCATTTTTTCATTTTTTTTTCGAGTTCTTTTATTAAAATGGGTTCAAAAAACGAAAGTTGTTTTCGGGGAGAACCAAAAGGCAGTTCAGCTTCCATTCCCCAAACTGTTAAAAAACAAAAATCATTTTTTTGTCCTTTCCCTTTCTTTTTTATTGAATCTTTATTAGGGGATTGTAACCTAGATGTGTGCCACGGTTTCAGACGAAAAGGAAATAAGATCTTTATTTGAATACCGTCTGTTAACCAGTTTTTTGGAAATTCTTTTTCTGATAATTGAACACCATTATAGGTGCATTTTACGTGCATTTCTTTATTCCAATTTTTAAAATCCTCGGACCATTCGGGAAATTGAAATAATAGCATACGGATAATATTTTTAGCTATTATCAATGAGGGTAAGACAATATATTTTCTAAGAATTGATTGAGTTACTAACAAAAAACCTCTTATTACTTGAGCAAATAGAATGCTATCCCAGGCTTCCGCTATTTCTATACGTGCTTTTTCCTCTCTTTTCTGCTTTTCTCTTATGTCCGCCTCTTTTTTCTGATTTTCGCTTGTCTTTTCCTCTGGATTATCCGAAATAGTCAAGTCGTTGTTTTTCCATATCCAAGGTCTAAAAATCGTTTTCATTAGTCTGGGAATATCAAAAGAAAAAAAAAAAGATTTGTCTA